CAAACTCATTAGAATGATAACGCTAACTTATTAGAATTCGAATTCATAATTCCATTTGCATGCAAATGAGATTCTACGATTCCTGAGTTTTTTTATTACAAATATCAACCTCTATTCTTCCTTCAAATATGAATACTACTGCTGGAGTTTTATCAAAAAAAGTAAAAAGCCCCTTATCGGATTTGAACCGATGACTTACGCCTTACCATGGCGTTACTCTACCACTGAGTTAAAAGGGCCTTGTTTGATTCAATTCCTGTCCTGTGAATAAGGAACTAGACAATATGAGTCTAGTACATATATTTGTTACTGCATATACTTCTTATATAGATAAGATTAGAATATATGTACATAGATTTATCCGCATAGCGACTCATTAAGGAACAATAAATTGGATTTACCTAGTAAATAGAGTATAGTTAATAAAATGGTTTAGTGTGATATTGGATTGGATTGGATAAATATCAATGTAATGAATGTAATGGTAATGAATGTAATAATGGATTCAATTTGTCCTGTCCCTCAACCAAATTCTTATTGAAAAAAAAAAAAACAATTAATTTTCAATAACTTGTTGATCTCTATCCTTCTTACCCGATTTCCAGATTGATTATCGTTTTTTATTTCCCGCCTTAGTGTGTGAATTAGTGTGAAATGGAAATATACCTACCGAATCTTAACAATGAATCAAAAAATTCTATGGAATTTTGAAAAATGGAAGATGGAAAGATCCTTCTGATCGAATCATATCATTCCATTATATTGACAATTTCAAAAAACTGTTCATACTATCAATATAGTCGAATGGCGGTCGGGCAAGTATGCCCCCATCGTCTAGTGGTTCAGGACATCTCTCTTTCAAGGAGGCAGCGGGGATTCGACTTCCCCTGGGGGTAGGTAGGTTACTACGAAAGGAAGTTGATCATGGATTATCAATAAAGACTTAAATTGATTTTTCCCGGGTCGATGCCCGAGCGGTTAATGGGGACGGACTGTAAATTCGTTGGCAATATGTCTACGCTGGTTCAAATCCAGCTCGGCCCAATAATTTGCCGATCCACCATGAAATGATATAACCCATTTGTTGTTCTCCGGAAATTCCCAATGTGCTCTGATATGGAAGAATAAAAATATGATACATCCCTAACGCTATTTATATTTTTTCCGTATTACGTATGTATTCCACAAATACAAATTCGGATCTTGCTAATGATCTAGATTCATATCAGGATATGTAAGTATAAAGTCTAAGGAAAGGATTAAAGTAAAAAAAAAAAAAGAGTCTTTTTTTTTAATCGATTCGGCAATAACGAAAACAAATTACGAGTAATTCGTGTCGCTCTCGCTAAAGTGCATATCATATCCATATAGATCTCAATATATAAATAAGTCCCGCCTCTGTCAGTTACAGCACAACGAACGATTCGAATTTAAAAATGGAAAAAGAAAGGGTTTGAATGAAATCTCCTAAGGATATGTATGCTGTACACTTTTTCCCTGGGATTGTAGTTCAATTGGTCAGAGCACCGCCCTGTCAAGGCGGAAGCTGCGGGTTCGAGCCCCGTCAGTCCCGATAGATACAAATCCAATAAAAAAAAAAAAAAATACATCAATTCTCGTGTGTGTGTGAAAGGGAATAAAAATAACAAACATAATCTCATTCCTTACGGGGATCCCATCCCCCTCTTTTTTTTTTTTTTAAGAGGTAAAGGTTCCGACGAAGAAAGAAAAAACTTGTAAAAAAGAAAAAGAATTATTGATTGCAATTGCATCAGAAATAAGATTTTTGAATTTGGTATGGATAAAAGATCTTCCTATGTTATACTATTCAATTTCTCGACGATGAATTGATTTGATAGCTCAGATATTGTTATTCATGATATTGATCCGATTTGATATCATCGAGATGTAATTTATACCATTGAATTTACCGACGAAAGATTTATCATCTTTATGGGATCAAATCCCGAGTTATTTATTGGAAATTAAAGAGAAATAAAACATAGAGATTATGGAAGTCAATATTCTCGCATTTATTGCTACTGCACTGTTCATTCTAGTTCCTACTGCCTTTTTACTTATAATTTATGTAAAAACGGTAAGTCAAAGTGACTAATTTTACTTAATTATGACTTCTTAATTCTTATCAATGCAATGGTTGAATAAAAAAATGAAAAAGGGATTTCAATTTCGGGTCTTAGTCTTAAATAAGATGGTGGGACTAGACTAGAATCAGCAGAATTCTATGAAATAAATCCGGATAGTATGGTAGAAAGAAATCAAATCTATTTCTTTCTACCATACTTTCTATTATTGTAGTGTATCAAATTTTATTCTATAAAAAATAGAGATTTAATATGGATTATTAATCTACATACAATATGTATCCTCATATTCATATATATAGAGTCTATATGCCATATATGTAATGTACATAGCATAGTGTGTCCTAATTTTTTGTTCTTTGTTTCATCCATTTGATTTGTATTGGTTCCACTGAAATAATCAAAAAGCAACGTAATTGATTAAATAGTTGTTATTAAATAGTTGACAGATGAGATGACCCGGGGTTCTATGAGAAACTTTTTCGTATTTCGAAAAGATAGATTGGTGGTAAAACCCACAACCGATTTTTAACGTTTGAACCGTGATATGAGATGAGTTCAATCAAGCATAAATCTAATTTTATTTCGAACCTAAAATACAAATAATAAAATAAAACAAGCGGTAAGGTAAACACGTAATGTAATAGGGTATGCGCCTAAGGCAACGGCAATATCTTACTATGTGTAATATCGCCTTAGACAACTCCTATGTCTATTTTGTTTCCTATAGACATAGACATTGTGTATCTGCTTAATAATTAAGAACAGAACTATTTTCATCTCTTTGCAAAGAAAAAAAGGGAGGGGACACAAAAATTGAGTAGGGAGGGGGGGGGGTCCGCGGTTCCCGATTTTCCAGATATAACTTTGGTAAGAGCCAGTTCATCGAAATAGAAATCTTAGGAACAATTCGGAAGGAATAGGATTCAATTTATTTGAATTCCCTTGACTTTCAAAATACAAACATGGGAATAATTCAAATATTTGTTTGATTTAAAGAGTATTTTCTATTTCTATATTATCCATAGAATACATTACACCACTAGAATACAATAGAATTCCGAAATGCAGATATATTTGAATTCAATTAATCATTTAATTAGTATGAATTAAATATTTAAATTCAATAGTTCAAAAAATTTCAGAACCTAAATTATAAAACAATTGATACAGTTTGATCCCTTAACTCAATTAGAAGTACCATTAGAGTCCACTTCTTCCCCATACTACGAGGGAAAGGGAAAATGTAAAAACTACCATTAAAGCAGCCCAAGCAAGACTTATTATATCCATGTCAATTTTGTCTCCTATCTCTATCAATATGAAGGAATTATTTCATTATTGTTCACTAATTCTTCTTGTATTATCTTATTTTTTTGTATTATTCACTAAGATAAGCAGAATACTATAATATTAGTGGAATCGCTGGTACAGAGTCAAAAAGGGATTCTGGGCTGGGGGCTAACACGATTGACGAAACAATTCAAGAAATCCAATTAGAACATCTAACAAGTTCTTATCTAATTTGTGTGCCAGGAACCAGATTTGAACTGGTGACACGAGGATTTTCAGTCCTCTGCTCTACCAGCTGAGCTATCCCGACCGACCATTCTTGATGCACCATCCCCATTTTAAGAGATTACTTGAGTATATGTCAATGAGTCTATGTAAACTAAAAAAAGACTTTTTTCGTTTTAATTTTCTTTTCATTTTTCTTTTTAAGTTTCAGCAGTAGTAATCATTATGTATTGTATGTATTGTTAATCATTCATATGAGGATTCTTCCTTGCTCAAGGATAAGATGTTAATTTGTACGTGTATAACATAAATAATATAGATATATATTCAATTACATATTCCAAACATATCCCAATCCAAGACTTGTGATTGTGATAAGAAAAAGAAAAATTCTACTCAGATCCATTTGTGAAAGAATAGACTGAATAAGATACGTAACGAATAAAAAAAAATAGGATTTAGGATAAATAATTAGAGAGTTAACCAGGCCTTTTGGGGATAGAGGGACTTGAACCCTCACGATTTCTAAAGTCGACGGATTTTCCTCTTACTATAAATTTCATTGTTGTCGGTATTGACATGTAGAATGGGACTCTATCTTTATTCTCGTCTGATTAATCAGCTCTCTTCAAAAGATCTATCAGACTATGTATGGAATGAATGATTTGATCAATGAATATTCAATTCTTTCTCTTCAACTGAGAAATGATTTGCTTCACATCTTTCATTTATTTGTGATATAAATATTCACAAATAGAGATTTTCGGTCTTCATTAATCAATTGAAATAATATTTCAGTACATATACGTATACATATATGTATATATATATACATACGTTTATCCTTGATCCCTTCCCTAATTAGAATTAATGCGAAAGGAAATGTCGTCAACTCCATTTGTTAGAACAGCTTCCATTGAGTCTCTGCACCTATCCTTTTTATTCTCGCTTTATGAACTGTTTCGCGAAAACGGGATTTGGCTCAGGATTGCCCATTGTTAATTCCAGGGTTTCTCTGAATTTGAAAGTTATCACTTGGTAAGTTTCCATACCAAGGCTCAATCCAATTAAGTCCGTAGCGTCTACCAATTTCGCCATACCCCCCCTTTTGTTTTAGATTGGGATATCATTAGGATACTTTTTTCATTTAAATTAGGAAAATTATGCCAGAACTGTTGAATTGATTCAATACCGATTCCTATATTGAAAGATGTTTTCTCCTATTTGATTTATTCTCTTTCATCCACTATATCGGATACTCATATTTGGTCGAATCAAAAATGATTCTATTATTTCTGTATTCACAATTCAATATACATAGATATATACCGAATATCTATCTATTTTATATGCCCCCTATCATTTTTTCATGCAATT